AGTAGCTGGAACAGGAAGGAATCCCTTAGAGGGGCGACTCACTCGTAATGGTCATGCCCTTACTTTCGATGGATCGGATCGATTGGTTCCACCCAGTCAACCGCCTTCTATTGCTGGTGCGTATGCAAACCACTGGATCAACGAACCGCGGAACCAAAGGCGAACCAGCTGGGCGAGCTCAGAAGCGGCTGGTATCTACTCAACAGCTTTCCCTGACCGCCCCTCGGCAGGAGTGCAAGTACCGGTATTCAACTGCCTCTTCTGCACCCTCTCCTGGCTCTCCACATGATTATGTTTCTCTGGCCACTGCTTCCCTTCTATTTATGCATCTAAATCCCGGCCAGCCACCTCTGCCTGATTGGAGTCGAGCGAATTCCTTATTTTGATTAGAATTTGGCATTGACTTTACGAGACGAGTTCTCGCTGTGAAGTCAAGTTCCGTAGACTGAATTTGACGGACACGTTCCGTAGTAGCTTGACTCTACGTGTCTGGCAAGCTCCGAAGGCTCCACTCGTTAGGGGGACTTGTAATAAACATTGGGGAAAAAAGGGGCTACTTCCTCAGGTGTAAACCATCCGGGAAGCTTGTGCATACTTTTGAGCTTTTAGACTGCCGTCTTTATGTTGATAGCTACAGGGTCTGTAGCCTTGTAACTTGCATTCTCTGCTTCAATATTGGTCTAAGCGCATTCTTTCAAAGGCTTGGTCTTCTTGTGTGTGCTTGTGCTTTGGCTTATCGTTGATGCACCTGTGTTGGTTTCGAGAGGCTAGCCAGGGCCACAGGTTGAAGCCATCCATCTAAGTGAGAGACTGACTCTGCTACAGCGGACCGTTAGCAGGGTGCCGCGGTTTGTGGGCTTGAAGGACTTAGCGCCGTGACAAGTGGTATCAGAGCCAAAGGTTAGGCCAAGCCATGGCTAGTGGGAAGAACCCGTAGGCTAGTGCCGTCGAAGACGCTCGACAGGAGCGGACTCGTGATCGTGTGGATCGCCTTGTTACACAACTGAAGGGACAGATTTCGAGCGAGCGGGTTGCTTCCCTGGAGAAAGATAGGCTGGTCAGGCGGACCATGATGGAAGGCCAAGGACAGGGGGTCGTGGAAGTGTTTCGAGCCAAAATGGGTGAAAATACACCTATAAAGCGGACGAGGTCACCATACTAAAGAAGGCCGTAAGCAGTGGCTCGACGGAGATGGTTCGAATCAAGCGAAACCAAAGGCACCTTAACTATACAAGGGCACCCGAGATGCTAAGGCGTTAGAGAACAACTTTTGGGATATGGAGCGGCTTGTCGGACGTAGTCCGAGGAGGCGTCGGTGAATACGGCTGCCATGTATCTTGATGGTTCAGCCAAGTTCTGGTGGCGGACCAAAAGACGTAAAGAACGCGGAGCGTGAAGTGCAATTAGATCCATTTTTGGGACGAGTTTCAGGCAGAATTTAGGGTTCCTGCCCGGTTGTGGTCCGCCGTGTTGATGAGCCTGAAGTAAACAGGCCCCATACGCGAGTATGTGAAGGCCATCTTTCGTAGTTATCCCTGGACATTGTGGATATGACGGAAGAGGACCGGCTCTTCGATTTCATGAAGGGGCTCCAACCCGCGCCAAAATGTCCAAGACTTAGGGGTGGCACAGGTAGCTAGCCTGCTAGATTGAAAGTACTTAGCCAGGGGAGTCGAGACCAGGCCAAGGGCAAGGGCCTAAAGTCTCGAAAAGGCAAGCACTCCAAACAAGCTAATTGAATAAAGTGCCCAAAAGCACTAGCTTCACTAAAAGAAAGCCTGATTTTTGGACTGTGAGGTGTATTTCGCAGTCCACTTTGATCTTTTTAATGAAAGTCTCTTCCGAGGAAAAGCACTTTCGCTCTGCTCTCTGGGCTTAAGGACAGGGACCGACTAAAAGAAAAGCTTGGATAAAGGCTTGTAGTTTGGGGCTGGGGAAAAGCCAAACAGAAAGAAAAGGTACGGAGGAACGAACAGAAGGCGCGTCTAGCCCTATCTTTTATCAGGTCGAGGAGAGTAGCCGTTCATTCCCACTCATGTCGTTGATACGTAAGTGAGATCTCGATAACCATCTATCCGCCCTTCCTTCCTGGAGAAAAGCCCATGAGGAAGCATCTGTCCAAATCACTTCTTTCGTTCCGAGGTTAGAGAACCATCCAAAGCAACTATCTCTCAACCGATACGATAGAGGGGAAAGGGAAGCGGGTACTCCTTCAGGCTTCTGGTCTAATCATCTCTCTTTCTCCAGACCCCTATGGAGCCTGGCAGAGGGGGCCGGCGAATGCAACACTAGTAAAGCAAGCAATCTGTAGCTACAGCAAGGGAGTTTGCTTGAAGAACTAAAGAGAGTATTGCATGCATAGGAGAGTATTGCGAAAGCGTAGGCAAAGAAGCAATGGGAGCAGCAATCGCACACTTCTAACTTCCCATACATCCATCTAAAAACCTTTCTCGGTGACAGATGTTATTGATCAAGCCATCCCTGGACAAGCACGCGTCCGTACGGTATAACAGGACCTTAGCTATCTAGTGAAATAAAGGGCATACTTTGCTTGTTTCGTGGTATGGACCCCTGAATGGGTAAGGCAAGCCAGTGAAGTCCTTATTACTGAGTCCAACCCTTCTACTAAGCTAAGCCAGTGATACCCTTTTCAACTTTGCCCATTTTGGTGCACGCACGAACGAATTCGTCAATCTGACATTATAGCTTTGCCTTTTTTAAAGATATGCGATATAAGCAGCTAGAAAGAAGAGAAGAGCTAGAAACAAGCTAGGGATGAGCGAACAAGCAACGGATGAGCGCGCTAGCGCTACCAGCCCCAGTTCGTGTTAATTGCGTTAGCCTTTACATATATAGGGCGTTTTCTTGCTTCACGCGCATACGTTTTCTTGCTTCACGCCCTTTACTAAATAATTGCGTTTTCTTGCTGCGTTGAACATACAGAATTTAGGCATTCCATACCCCAGCGGAAATGGTAGACTATCGATCCAAGCCGGATAGGGTTTACGAGACCGATAAGATAGACGAGACCAAGAAGAAGAAAAGAAAGCGCAACTATACTAGGCGATCAATTGTATATGAGACCCCACCGCATATCAAAATGTTCAAAGGTAGCTTCTTGCAACTGAGCAAGTCAGATGCCTATTCCTTTCTGGAGAGTTTGGCAGAGAGAACCCCAGCAATGGGACTTCTCTAGTTTCAGAGACAGACCTACTACTCAAAAGAAAGGAGGTTTGTATTCAGTCCGGGATGATGTCAAAGCTAGGATAGAAGCTCTCAACCGTAAGGTAGAGGATCTGGTCCTCAGTCAGAACCTGGAATCTGCAACTCAAGTGGTACAGACACCTGAGCAAGAGGTCTTTCTCCCCATGCATGCTTCCCAGATGAGCCCTTCCTTCCAAGGAAAGAGATAGATCAGATCTTGGCCTAATCCTCCTAGAAGTGAGTTTTCGAGAACGATCATTTTTTTAGTAAAAAGACAGTAAAACGAACCCACTACACACTCAGACGACTAGCGTGGTCCTTCCCCCATCGAAGAGCAAGGGTTGACCACATCATCACTCAGATTCTTATTTTATTTTTGTTAAGTATGTCAAAGTACCGTAGAGATTGAGAGTACCTCGGAACGCAACTCCCTTATGAGGTGGAAGACAGACGTATTCCCACTTCATAGGTAGCGTGGCATTCTCGCAGGCAGGGCTCACTATACTACGAATATTGCGAAGGACCAACGACGATCTTGGAGGAGAAGGAGGAGGAGGAGGAGCTAATTCGGACTACATCGAAGCGAAGAATTTCTTAGTTCATGCCACGACGATCTATATGGAAGGGCAGTTTTTTTGATGCATTCCTGTTGAGAATGAAGAAGAAAAGAGATCTTCTTTTGAACAGGAAAATTTGGTCACGTAGATCTTCTATTTCGCCGGAATTCGTTGATTGCTCCGTACGAATTTACAATGGAAAAAGTCCTGTTCGTTGTAAGATCACTGAAGGAAAGGTTGGTCATAAATTTGGAGAGTTTGCTTCTACACGGAAACGAAGACCTTCGATAAAAAAGATTGGACCGGGCAAAAAAAAGGGGGGGAAAAAGTAAAGTCTAAGCGCATATGGCACGAAAAGGAAATCCTATTTCGGTAAGACTTGATCTGAATCGTAGTTCAGATCCAAGTCGGTTCAGTGAGGGCGACCGCGAAAGTCACCGAATGGGTCAGTCTTTTCCTTCAGTTTTTCCCATATTTATATAAAAAAAAGGCGTGGGAGGACGTTGCAGATGTCCGGGACGGACACGACTTCTTCTAACGCTAGAAGACCACAGGAAGACACCCGGGACCAGAGCATGTCGTGAAAGAAGCACACTGGGCGGGCGTGCTTCGACCGTGTCTCCGGGGCACAGTTGAATGTAGATATCATGAACGCGAGGTGCAGGATACCAGGCCGAGAAACCCGGGCAACCACTCCCCTATGTGCCGATCGCTAGCGCATCCAGGCCCCGGCGCCCGGCTCAGCTGGAGAGGCCTAGCCTGATCTGATAAGTGAAAATTCGGTTCGGATAGACTGAATTTCCAGAACGCCGCCGCCCCTGGAATCAATAAGAAAGAAAACACTTCAGATCAGTGAATAAACCGAAAACGAAGGAAGAGACCTTTCTCGCTCGGCGCCTAAAGCGCACTATGCTCCGCTTCAACAAATGAGAGTTTTCGGTGGAACCGGTGAACCACGCGAGCTGGTTAGATGCGTGGGACAGAGGGCTCGTAGTACCTGCTAGCGCAGCTTTGCAGTGGAAGGGAAGGAGCCTAAATCGACCCCCTTCTTTCTTTTTATTCAAAGACTCAAAAGCAGTAAGAAAAGATTGGACTCTCGGATGAGACTAAGCAGCTACCGACCGTTCCGACGCGCCCCTGACCTATCTTGATTAAGACCGAAAACCCTATCTAAAGTGGAGCCTAGTTTAAGCTTTCATTAAAATCATAGAAAAACAAGAAAAACCACTTGTAGGGATATGGATGGACTCTCGCTCAGTAAAGAGAGTTGTAGATTCGTAGAACAGGAGAAGAGTACGCGCGCTAGCGCGCTACAACTAGCAGCCAGCTCCGAGATGAGAAGGCGGAACATTCCCCTTCCACCTTCGCCTTTGACTATATAAGGTCGGGAGAGGCTCCCGATTTCTGGTTTATAGGCGATCATATGCCGAAATCAAGTAGAACCTTAAGTCCAAGTCAAATAAATAGGGCGAATTGAATATTCATTTGAATTGAAATTCATTTGAATTGAATAGAATAAATTAAATTAATATATATTCATTTGAATTTGAAAAATGAAAGCTGCTTGTTAGGTGTAGTGCTAACTTGAAGTATGCTTCTTCCCCTTTCAGTCTAATTCAGAACTTGACTAAGCCCCGCGAAGTAGTTTGCTGGCTAGCGCGCTAGCGCGCAACAACTAGCACTTTGAAACCGTTGCTTGCTGCATGGATTCTTTAGATCTAAAGAATCCATGTTTCCCCCGGAGCGAGACTCTATCCAGATCTAAAAATGGAAGAACGAGCTAGGCGGCCGGCGGGCAAAGAAAGGGGGCGGGCGGGGCCTTGGCGAGACGTTCTTCTTTCGAAGCGTTTTGCCAAAAGAGCGAGGGCGCCCTTCTGGGGTGGGAGCGTTTCCTTTCAAATGACAACTGCCTCTTCCTACTGCGGGGGCGTTGCACGAAACCAAACCGCCCCCCGCCCGATCAAGTACCAGTTGCTTCGCTGGTAGGCCCACTTAGGTTAGGAGGGCATTGTCCCTCAGTTCTTACCAACCTCCGGTGTGTAATCGACATGTTGCTAGCTTATTATCGGTCGAATAAGAATCATGGATTCCCTCTGCTGTCCATTTCTTATTCATTCAGGGCGCTCGGCCGGTGCTCCTTTCTCAAACCAGAACAACTCTGAACGTTAGGGAAGATAAGGGAAGACCACCTGAGCGAACCGACCGAGGGGACTTGACTTATCCGAACCGAACGTTAGCGGCAAGCCGCTAACGCCTATCATGAGCAGCGTCGCTGCTTGATCGGCGGGGAGGAGCATCTCAAAGTATGGGGCAAAGGATCAAGCGCTTTGACTTTGTCCCCCGGGATCCACCACAGGTTGGGTTTGAGAGCCGTGTGATGGGTGACTATCCAGCACGGTTCGGAGAGCACTTGTAGTCTGCGCTGGTGAATGGAAGCCCCCCTATCAAGCAAGAAAGAAGCGGCTCTTCCCACGGCGGAGTCACCATTGACTCTATTTATTATTATGGTAAATCAGTGTATCAAGATGTCAATCTGAGATCTTTTTTCGGTTCGATACGTCCACCTACGAGACTAACCTTTGGCTTTCGTCTCGGTAGGTGTATTATTATACATTTTCCCAAAAGAACATTCATTCATTTCTTTCTTCCCCGTCGACCACGACGACTGAAACGACGCTACAAATCCAGACCCGGAAAGAAGAAGGGCCGGTGGTGGGCATTTGGGAAAGTCGGGCCGATCGGGTGTCTTCATTCAGGCGACGGTACAGAAGAAGAACGAAACGAAGTGAGAGGCCGGAGGGCAGGGAAAAGAGTCGAGTCGATCAGGCTCGACGACCGGGAGAAGCAAAACGAAATCCGGATTTGGCCGAAAAAGAAGCAACGCTATGGATACCATGACCGACCACCATCGAGAAAGAAAAATCTTGCTAAATCACTTCAGGTCAGCGGGGCTTTCAAGCATCCGAAATACGCCGGGGTTGTAAATGACATAGCGTTCCTGATAGAAAATTACGACTCCTCCAGAAAAACAAAGTTATTCAAATTGTTTTTCCCAAGGAAGTCCCGCTCCGACGGCCCAACGAGTCATCTACTAAAAAGGACCCTCCCTGCAGTGCGTCCCTCCTTGAATTATTCGGTCATGCAATACTTATTGAATACAAAGAACAAAATGAATTTCGACCCCGTCGTAGTTCTCAATCATTTCGTGGGACCGGGCGTGGCTGAACCATCTACGATGGGGGGAGCGAATGAACGGGGAAGAAGCTTAGATAAGAGAATACGTTCTCGCATCGCTTTTTTTGTAGAAAGCTCGACCAGCGAGAAAAAGTGTTTGGCCGAAGCCAAAAAGAGGTTGACCCACTTCATTCGCCAAGCGAATGATCTTCGCTTCGCGGGAACAACAAAAACCACCATCTCGCTCTTTCCTTTCTTCGGTGCTACCTTTTTCTTTCCAAGGGAGGGGGTGTATAATAACCTTTTTTTTGAGGATGCCCGGGAACAACTCCTAGGTCAATTAAGGATCCAATGTTGGAACCTCATGGGTAAGGAGAAGGTAATGGAATTGAGAGATAAATTCATAGACCTAGGTGGGATAGGAGAATGGATAAAGGGAATAGAGATGATGATAGAGATCATACTGAGAAAGAGAAAAATTCCGTACGGGTACAACTCTTATTTGAACGAAGTGAAAAAAATGCGATCTTTGTTGTCTAATAGAACAAACACTAATACCTTAATTGAGTCGGTCAAGATCAAATCTGTTTATCAAAGTGCTTCTCCGATTGCTCAAGACATCTCTTTTCAACCGAGGAACAAAAAAAGATCATTTCGTTCCATTTTTAGTAAAATAGTTCAGAATATCAAATTCGTAATTAAAAAAGGGGTGGAGGGGATCCGTATTTGTTGTTCAGGTCGATCATCAGGTGCAGAAATAGCTAGAACTGAATGCGGAAAGTATGGAAAAACATCTCGTAATGTATTTCACCAGAAAATGGATTATGCTCCTGCGGAAGTTTCTACTCGTTACGGAATCTCAGGTGTCAAAGTGCGGATCTCATATAGTCAAAAAAATAAGGGACGTGCTATATCCGAAACGTACTAAATTTAGTAAATATCGTAAAGGAAGATGTAGTAGGGGTCGCGAACCGGACGGTACACAACTTGGTTTTGGAAGATATGGCACTCAAAGTTGTAGAGCTGGTCGTCTTTCATATCGAGCCATTGAAGCAGCGCGTCGGGCTACAATCGGACAATTCCATCGTGCTACAAGCGGACAATTCCGAAGAAATGGTAAGATATGGGTAAGAGTTCTCGCAGATCTCCCTATTACCGGGAAACCTACAGAAGTGAGAATGGGAAGAGGAAAAGGAAATCCTACGGGTTGGATTGCTCGTGTGTCCACGGGACAAATCCCATTTGAAATGGATGGTGTGAGTTTGTCAAATGCTCGACAAGCCGCTACATTAGCGGCGCATAAACCATGTTCGTCAACCAAGTTTGTTCAGTGGTCGTAACGTAACGTAATTGGTTAGTGGGGGGGCTTCGTTGATTGCTCCGTACGAATTTACAATGGAAAAAGTCCTGCTCGTTGTAAGATCACTGAAGGAAAGGTTGGTCATAAATTTGGAGAGTTTGCGAAAGGGTGCATCATCCCATTTCTTTCTTGGTTGGAAAACCCAACCGGCGATTTCCGACAAGTCTCTCTATTGCGGGAGCGGAGCAGTCAAAGAATGAACCAAACCAAATGATTGTTCTAGAATGGCTATTCCTCACAATTGCTCCTTGTGATGCTGCGGAACCTTGGCAATTAGGATCTCAAGACGCAGCAACACCTATGATGCAAGGAATAATGGACTTACATCACGATATCTTTTTCTTCCTCATTCTGATTTTGGTTTTCGTATCATGGATGTTGGTTCGCGCTTTATGGCATTTCCACTATAAAACGAATCCAATCCCGCAAAGGATTGTTCATGGAACTACTCTCGAGATTCTTCGGACCATATTTCCTAGTATCATCCCGATGTTTATTGCTATACCATCATTTGCTCTGTTATACTCAATGGACGAGGTAGTAGTAGATCCAGCCATTACTATCAAAGCTATTGGACATCAATGGTATTGGACTTATGAGTATTCGGACTATAACAGTTCCGATGAAGACTCACTCACTTTTGACAGTTATACGATTCCAGAAGATGATTTAGAATTGGGTCAATCACGTTTATTAGAAGTGGACAATAGAGTGGTTGTACCAGCAAACACTCATCTACGTCTTATTGTAACACCTGCTGATGTACCTCATAGTTGGGCTGTACCTTCCTCAGGTGTCAAATGTGATGCTGTACCTGGTCGTTCAAATCAGACCTCTATTTCGGTACAACGAGAAGGAGTTTACTATGGTCAGTGCAGTGAGATTCGTGGAACTAATCATGCCTTTACGCGTGCGCCCGGAAACATAGGCCGACTGCTGAGCCCACTCTGGCTCAGCCGCACCACCCGGGGTGCGAGCCACCCGAGAAGCAAGCTATTACAGCGAGCGGCTGGAGCTGTAGGGAGCCGAGGAGCAAGGCAGTAGAAAAGATAGAAGAAGGGGCCAGGCTCCCGGTGGAGCAGAGGAGACGGTTAGGATAACGAACTTGAAACGCGGAGCCCGAGCGGCCGGCGAGCGAGTGGTTAGTGGCCAATAGCGCCCTAGTTGATGGCATTCCTCTCTGCGGCTGGCACTCGAGGAACCACGGGGCACTCCATACAGAGCAAGCAAGTCTTAGGGATGAGACGCCCGCGCAAGGACCTCCATTCTCATTAGGAGGTCGAACCAAGGACCTATGGAAGTCGGGGCTACCCCGTCCCCATGGCAAGGCAACAGTGTCCTGAGGGAGGAGTTTAGAGGCCTTATAGTAGCACGGACTTCTTTTTCTTTCTAGGTCATGCGAAGGGGGCCAGTCCAAGATCGTACTGTTCCTCTACAAAGACAACAGACGCTCTCAACGGCTAGGCGCCACTCTCTTTCTGAGTTATTCCAGCTTCCGCTTTTGATTCATTCCGTTCCGTCACGTGCCGCGGTGAACGAACAAAACCAAAAAGAGGGCCGTCTCAGCGGAAGGAGAAGGACCTGCAACGGCAGAGACTACTGACCCTCTTCTTGCTTGTTCCTAGCCGTCTGTTACGAGTCCGGGAAGCCTGGAATCATCAATATGAGGGATCCCTCAATAAAAATAGAGAAGGGCGGGCAGGGCTTCCGCAAGAGCCTCCCCCTCTTCCCGGTCAAGATAGATGGGAAGGAGCCCTATCAAGTAAAGGCATAACCTGCCTCTTTTTTTATGTACGCACACCTTTGTTTCAGGGTGAGGCCGCCCTCCCTCCTGCTAATCCGGCCATTTCCGAACCTGTCTTTCCCACCCCAGCTCCGAGATGAGAAGGCGGAACATTCCCCTTCCACCTTCGCCTTTGACTATATAAGGTCGGGAGAGGCTCCCGATTTCTGGTTTATAGGCGATCATATGCCGAAATCAAGTAGAACCTTAAGTCCAAGTCAAATAAATAGGGCGAATTGAATATTCATTTGAATTGAAATTCATTTGAATTGAATAGAATAAATTAAATTAATATATATTCATTTGAATTTGAAAAATGAAAGCTGCTTGTTAGGTGTAGTGCTAACTTGAAGTATGCTTCTTCCCCTTTCAGTCTAATTCAGAACTTGACTAAGCCTTTTTCCCTTAAATGACGAGGGTAGTAGTTTGCTTATGGACTTCTCCATTCTTGCGATTCCCAGCCCGACGGTACGGCTAAATAGGCTCAATGATCTCTTTCTTCGATAGGCCGGTCCGGCGCTCCGCGTGGTTATATTCGTACATGTTCCGACTCGCCGGTCATTATGGATCTAGTGGCATGGCGAGGCGAAGGGGGAAAGCAACTACGAAGCTTCGTAGACTCGACAAGTCGCTTCGCTTATAGAATAGAATGCAAGCAAGGTAGCTTGCTTACTCTCCTAGTAGCGTGCGTTGGCGGCAAGGAAGGAGGCATTCGGGAAGCGACTAGTCGCTTCTGGCGAAGCTTCTGGAAGGCCGACCACTACATAGAGAGATCCATATACCAGTCATGAGCGATAGCGAAGCCTAGAGAGGCGCAGGGCAGGATCGAATAGCTTAGTGTGAAACGCTCAGGAAAGGAGCGGAGAAGGGGTTGTGCGCCCTCCGCCCCTTCGGTTCGGGGTGGACATCTGAAAAGGGTGAGATAAACGGAAGAGTAGCTAGCTAGCGCGCTACAACTAGCAGCCTGCTTCAAAACGGATGCGCGCTAGCGCAACGGCTTTCTCTGATATGCTCGCTTCGCTTTTGTTGCGGAGCTCGCTGCTGTTAAGCTTGGCGTTCCGTTCCAGCCAGAGCAATTCCGGCACTATGAAATTCATTCGTTAGAACAAGCTTAGGATGAGCGCGCTAGCGCTACCAGCCCCAATTCGTTAATAGCGTTAGCCTTTATATATATAGGGCGTTTTCTTGCTGGTTCTTGACATTTATTAACGAATTGCTCTACTATAGACATTTTGGGGATTGCGGGCCTCAACTCGCAATTCAATAGTTCTTGCTCTTGCTCTTGAATTTCATAGTGAGTGCCGCAACTCGCAATTTCATAGTGCTAAACAAGCAACGGATGAGCGCGCTAGCGCTACCAGCCCCAATTCGTGTTAATAGCGTGCCGCCTTTATATATATAGGGCGTTTTCTTGCTGGATTGCGGGGCCTTGCTTCTTGCTTGCTGCTCGCTTTCTCGCTTCCGAGAGGCGAAGGGAGCCTGACTTACGGCTTCCAAGCCTGGCGCGAAGCGAAGGGATTGGATTTCACCTATGATCAGATCAGTGGGCAACCATATTTCATTTTTTAGTGGTGTTGTTGACGTTGTTGAAAGCGAATTTTTAAGTAGGCCTAGCTTTTCGGAGCTGCTCCCAGCTCACACTATGGTGGAGGAGGTGCCGTGAAGATCTAGGAGTGTGAGCAGTACGAGCTGAAAGGCTCCCATACTGTTTGGAGGGCAGGGGGCATAGATGCCAAACCTGACCCCTATCTATCGTCGTAGAAGCTGTTCCTAGGAAAGATTATGGTTCTCGGGTATCCAATCAATTAATCCCCCAAACAAACCGGGGAAGCTTAAGCGGAAATGAAAGAGTAGGGTGAGGGAAAAGGGGGGAAGCCACTAAATGGAAGGCTTCGCTCGCTCTAACGCTCGTTTAGTAGACAGCGAGTGGAGTGCATAAGCCCCTTTAGAGATAGGGACGAGTACTACACGAGCTCGTAAGTCAAGTAGTACTACACGAGCCTTGTCGTAGAAGCGATTTTAGCTTACTCGTCTTGCTTGCTTCTGGCGAAGCTTCTAGTCTGTAGGCATTCAGGTATGGGAGGAAGCATTTCCCGGCCGACCATTACATAGGAGCGATAGCGAAGCCAAGCCGTAAAAAGGCGAGCAGCCCTTATAGCAATAGCAAACGGCCTACTTATAGCCCTCTTTTTCTTATCTTATTTAGGCGCTACTGAACTCAATTTACTACAAAAGTACCAAAGGCGACCGGTCCATGAGACCGCCTTCTTAACAAAAGGTTTGGAACCCTGTTGCTTTTAGAATAGCCATCAGGGACCTATGCTATGGGAAATTAAAATGGGAGTTGTTGGGAGGTCCAATGCTAAGCTTACCTTAGGTAAGCGTAAGCAGACCTGATCAAACAAAGATATTCCCGTTCTGTTGCTGAAAGATAGATGCTGATAACGTTTCAAAACAAAATGAGAAAAAACCTTTTTTTTCTTTTCTCTTTGTTATTTTCATTTTCTTACTTTATTCTTTTTTAATACCTGTCGCGTATTGCGTGGATGATTCTCTCGATCTCGAATTGAGTGAGGCTGGCCCCCCCTTGAAAGGCTCGGGGGCCAGCCAGCCCGATCTCTTGCGGAAAACGAGGCGGCCTTATACAGGCAATGGTTGCCCCTGGCGGCTCAGGAACCGGCTCCAGCCGGGGCGGCTCATACCGCTCACCCGCTTCCCGCTGGGGGGGCCAATCCCGAGCAGCCTTGGCCCGACTTTGGGCCGCCGAGGCTGCAACCGGAGATAGCCCAAAATAGGGGGATCGGATATCATGGAAGACATTTTTAGTACTCCCGGAGCGAGAATCGAAGAACAAAAAAATGGGACCTAATCCAACAGATGGAGAATGCAGTCAAAGAGATATACGAGGGGGCAGTCATCAAATCCACTATGTCGATTTGAGTCTAATGACTAAATGGATCATTGATGATCAAGACGACGAGCGCCCCCCAACTCTCCGCTATATCCTAAAGCAGCTCCGTAGTAAGGGAGAGGGAAGCACGTACTATAAAAGCATGCTTCAGGCATGGATGAAAAGAATCCCTAGTTTCTGTCGTCTTTGCCTAGCCTTCTTTTTTTTTCTATGGACGTGTTTTGCTGGATAAGATAAGGAGGACCGCCCTTCGACGCTTCTTTCGCTGTATACCCCCTCTCTCCTATTATAGGTGTATTTGGTGGAAGAAAGGCTAACTATTACGGTACGGGTCCCAGAACGCTAAAAAGGTGGGGGAGAAGCAAGCCGAACCTCTGATCGACCTGGACACATAAAAAATGATCGGCGTCGAGAGAGATTTTGAATTCCGTAAGTAACTCAGTGAGTGCTTTCTAACTAAGAGGGGCTTGGAAGAAAAAAATGAAATACAAACAACAATGTCTAATTTTTTTTAAATATGGGAAAGCGTGTCACTCCGAGGGGCCTGCTTAGAAAACCGAGTTATAAACTTTTTGATTCGTTCTTGCAGCTCCTCGGGAGTAGGAGCAGCCGCTGTGGGATGTGATGGCCCTGCTTCCCCCTCCCCGGTTGGTTGACTAGTGGTCTCCTGCTCCCGACTTTCAACTTCCTTATTGACCCATTTGTCAATCCAGGAGCCACTCCAACCCGAAGAATGGTCATTTCCTCCAGCATCCATCATGCAAGCGACAGAGATCATGGCCCCTGCAGCAGCCATCCACTGAAAGATCGCCTCTTTGACTAGACTGAGAAGGAGCATAATACAAACATGAACGATGAGTTTCAATGGAAAGTGCATTTTTTTCTTTATCCAATAAACCCAGAGAAGGAGCAAAGTGAGTACAATAGTTAGAAGAACGTGGAACAATGGAGATGGAGTATGAAAACGAAGCCATCCTGAGAAGCAGGTGGTAGACATTATCGAAAAAAAACCAATAATAGTTTTTTTTTTCATAGAGTACTGACATAATTATTCAGAGAAATTCAAATGTTATAACTATAACTCCCATAATCATGCTCTTAACGAGGCCTTCTTCTCTCCTCCTCCTTCTCAATTTAATAAAAAAAGATGAGGAACAACATTATGGGCGACTTCTAATGCACGATCGAAGGTCTCAGATTCTGCCCCCAGCATTAGAAGATTATTGTAACTCGCTAGAACCCTTTCAAAGGGATACTCGAAGCCAGGCATGTAGATTAAATAGGTTATATCCTTGGTCAGCAAAGGAGTCAGCTGAACTCCAGCTTCTTGTAAGTAAGGCTGGAGTTTCAGCGCTGTAGCTTCGATCAACACTCCTTCTGCAGCTTCTTCGATTTCATCCACGGCCTCCTCTAAAGGAAGCGCCCGGATTTCGTCTAAGTCAAGCCTTCCCATAGTGATATAACACAAACTCGGATTCAGATGCAATTCGAACAGCAGAAAAGTAAAAACTTCTGCAGCGGTCATTCCTTTATCTCCCTTCATTCCATCTAGTCCGAATTAGCTCCTCCTCCTCCTTCTCCTCCAAGATCGTCGTTGGTCCTTATATATATACGAAATAAGTCAGGCTTGTAGCTGCGGTAGAAAGAGCAGTTGTCAAGACAGAAAGAAGGATGTTCTTCTTTTGAGTGAGTGAGGAAGGTCGCCTCGGGTGAGGAGGTTTAGTAAAGAAAAGGTGAACGGATAACAAAGTCAAGCATAAGCAAAGCTAAAAGAGAGTGCAAGATAAGAGTCATTAGCCTTGGTTGAGCGGCGGGTAAAGACGGTTGCGTAGCTTACTTGGTAAAGGACTCCTTTAGTTTAGCGGTCATGGCCTTCTCATCTATATCAGGTCTAGGTGGTTTACTTGTATACCCCAATTCTCGGAGTTCACGTTCTGATCTACTTTTCAGAGAAGTTCCGTAGTTTTGGACAGGACAGATGGGAACCTGGAGGTAAAGCCTCTGTTAAAGCAATCGGGCTAATGCATGTATACTAGCTTACTAGCTTTAGTCGCTTGTGTACTGATTGTATTCCGTTTTTACTAATAGAAGCAGGGTACGCTGATTTGGGATGCTAACTAAGTAGATGCGTAAGCGAGGTGCGAAAGCAAGCAGGCAACAAGTGGATCGGGGGACCGGAAACCGGGACCACACATGATGTGCGTCTAGGTCTCGGCCAACTCCCGACCGAACAGGCTGGCTAAACAGCACCCCCGCGCTCACACTTACAGGCAAAAAGAAGGACTTGCAAAGTCTGTTGAGAACGCCCACCCAGGAAATGCGTAAGACGATCAACAAAATATTTATTAATACGTGTACAGTATTCCAATAGATCAAAGAAGGATATGGCGTGGCACTCCAGGAAAAGGGTTAGACTTTTCCGGTCCTCCCCGTTCCCGCTACCAATACTGGTGGACCGGGGTCCCCAACAAAAGGAAGAGATCGATTGAAGATAAGATTTGAGGACGAAAAAGCTATTCCAAAGATCCCGGTGGAAACTTCTCCTCTACGCGATGACATGTCTATCTATTCTCGCTGCATTTCTTGTGATAGTCTTTGTTCATATGCTTTCATTTCGACTAGATATGAATTCCTAACCTTGACTTGTTGCCCATACGCACCCACAGGTCGCTAGCTAAGGTTATTGATACGAGAAACGGCGCAAGCACGATTGTTTTGAGGGGAGCACTGGTCTAATGAGTGGAACGAAGCTAACGGGTCGCGGCATAGGCGTTCCTTGCTTTCTTGAGTTACCAGGTTACCCGGCAGAGGTTCCCACTTCTAGGAACCAAAGACTTTCTGACTCGAATCCCTTAGTGGATGGGGCCATCGAAGCTGACAAAAGAGGGTAGAACTACCTACTATTTTATCTTCCGATCACCGGGGCCTACTTATTCTAATAAATTATAGGCCCAACTCTCTGACTTGCTGAGCCGAGGGCCGGCCCTCTTTGACGAAGCTGAGGACTAGAGGCGAAAGCTGGAGAGACAATGGCCCTATCTTACCCACCTGAGGGGGGGGACCGACACTAGGCTATAAGTATTGTCATCTTCCCCCGCAGCGGCTTTCGCCTTTTCAGAAATTTCGAAAATCTTTTATTCATATTGAACATCTGCAGGCGAAGCACCTAACTTCTTCTTTTCCTTTCTCTGACCCAGGAACAATATAGTTCAGGAATGCTCCTATATCACTTGTAGTGAGTGCATTGAGACATGCAGCTGACTGGCTAGGACCAACACACGAACGTTCTCTGCGTTCCTAGCCGTGAAGCTAACGAGATAGGGCATCACTGCACAGAAGAGTAGTATCTAAATGGACCCCATTCCTGTGTTGTGTCAAAGGGTGCTTCTCTTTGAAAACTAACCCGCCGAGGAACATATGGAAAGCGATAAGATGTCATTCTTTCGATAAGGCGCGTAGCCTCCCTACAATACAGATCTGAATGAGTTGACAGTGAATGATAGGCGCGAAGAAGCGCAACGGCCGGAGAATGACAAAAGAAACTAAGAACGTATGCCCGCGATTTCTATCCCAGGTGGGGCTGATCTCCGTCAAGCGATTAAGAATCGGAAGGATCTCCCTGACAGGAATTTTCTTGCTACTAACTAACAGACCCCTACTTTGGGAACAAACCAAATAATGAACCTTCTCGCGTTGATCCGCCAAAGGAAGTAGCTTACTTTGATACGACGGAGTCAGTGGACACACGCCTATACTCATATAGAATAGATAGTAGGCGCCTAGTAGTTATAGATAGGATAGGATAGGCACAACAACCTAATCACGAATAGCCTCTTTTTCAACCTCCACGTCATTCTCAACCCACCCCATCGTTCCTCCCATTCCTTTCTTTCGCTTTGAAACGGATCCGCCGGGCCGTCAGCTCAACGAGAAGGTAAGGCAGCTCCTGCTGTTGGTAAAGAACTGAATACCCCCACTTAGCCCCTAAACGGGTAGTGAAATACAAAAAAACAATGGCTTAGTGGCTTTTGTGGGCGGGGGTTTTGCACCTCCTCTTGATATACTTACTTATAGGAATCCTTACGAGACCTTTGAGGAGGAGGAGCTTCCGACCCTGATGTAGATAGGAAATTAAGCACAAAAGTGGGTCGTCATGGTCTTACGGACACGAGGGCGAAGCAAGGCTGATTGGAGACGCGTTGGATAGTTGGGTAGTAGTAGAGCTACGCTGCCCCACCGGGAGAAAGGGAGGTGGATACCGCCGCTGACTTCCCAGACAAAGAGGTCTTTCTTGCTGAGCCACCAGACGCGGGAATGATCAGGAGTGAACAAGCTTCTGGAGGCGCTCCTATTCCTGCAACCTGTATAACTAAGTATTCTTCCCCCGATCGGGATTTATCTCCCTAAATGGATTTAAAAACAAATCATCTCTATTTGGTAGTTGTGCAACCTTCGTTCATTCAGATTGAGCACCCCCGCCTCTTCTCTTCTTCTTTCTCTATCCAGTGAAGTGTGCCATTCCAGCGCGTGTCATTTTTTCTTCCTACTAGGCATTTGCAGTCCTAAGCTAAGCACATGCAGTAGTTGTTTCGGAGAAAGTATGCAACTCAGACGAAGATGTAAATTGGTTTGGGCTAGTCTAGATTGGTTGAAGCATCTGTGCCTTAGTCCATTACCGCATCTCTATAGGAGACAGACTCGCCTTCGGTTGCGTCCTCTCCTCTTTCCCTCTTCTAGTTAGAGCGTAGTGCTGCTACAAGGGCTCAGTTCGTGGCGGGGTAGGCCTTCTTCCCTCTCGGGCTCAATCGATCTCCTCCTGGCGAACCATCACCTTAGCTTCCACTTATAGGCCGCCCAGTCCTCTCAGCCTTTCCACGAGCCTAGGCTTTCTCTCTCTTATCTTCACGCAGCAAGACTGGACTAGCTTCACTAGAACAGCTTCTTTCTCTGATCCTATTGGATTTCTCAACTGATTAGCTACTGACGCTATGTCTACGCAAAGGATAGCTCAGTCTCAACCTTCTGTGAAGCATTGCTCTCCTTCTTCTCTTGAATAACGTCTCTCTCTAGGTTGGGTTAGGCCTCCTCTACTAGTGCTCATCTCCCCTGTCTCCCTTCTACTCTCTACCGGCTTTGGTCTAGTCATTGCATTTGGTCTACTTTGCATAGGATATAGGATTGCCAGTCCATCGGCTCGCAGAGGGCGCTTCTTTTCACCTTTCCTTCAGGGTAGACATGGGGGCCTGGACGGCTAGGTGGACTGTAGCCTTAAGTTGGTCTCCTTCCTTCTATCTATAGGGCCTAGCTCCCCCATCTTCCTGCTACCGCAGCTTGACTGAGCACGGAAGTCTCTGGATTTGATCCATGCCCTACGCCAGCCAAGACGACTCTAACCACTATGATGCACCACCTAGATTTCACTCTCCTTTCTCCTTCTCTAGCTACTGACTCTGTCTACTGATAGGTCTACTAAGGAATAGCCTACTGGATGCTTACTTCTTCTATTACTAATATAATTTATCTTATCGATTGATTTCAATCATAGCTACCCGCACTCTGTTTCTAAATGGATCGAATTCCCCTAGCCGAGAATAACCTTCTAGTGGTTGATCGCTCCATCCATCTCCAGCTGCTTTAGCTTTAGCCTTTTCAGTCCCTCCCCGTCAAGTTGAATGCCTCTGTAAGCCCCCTTCTTAGTCAAGCAAACAAAATGTAGATGTCTCATTCATGCCTGTCCGTTTCTGCCGGGAGATCAGCTAGTGCTTCTCTCCCCAAACAAGCCGGAGAGTAGGAGTAGGTCTCACCGGCTATCTTTGATTGGGTTGCTCTACGTTCCATCTCTGGATTAGGTTGATGGAACCGGGTCTCTATTAGTTTGACGACTTGTGGTGGCGACTTAAATTAACCGTTTGGTCTAACCGGCACGCCTTGAATCACTCACAGTAGTTACCGCTCTCGCTCGTCTTACCAGCCCCTTCGCTACCGCTTTTTGGGACGACTAGACAGATATGTTTTTTTAAGATAGCCTGTTCGGACTGGTTACTGACTCGGTCGCTCTCCCTTCCTCAGATACCTTCAGTGACTCTGTCTTTACCGCATAAGAAATAAATGCCTGAGGCATTTCTCTCATACACGCAAGCTACAAGCATTAACAACGGTTTCGTTTTAGTTTTATTTGACTATTCTATTTTCATAGGCAAGACTAACTAGTAGTTCCAAAGAAAGGAGCATCTGGCATAGGCAGCAAGCCTTGGGAAGGCTTTCTTCGTATGATCGGTTCTTTTTTCACATGTAGGTTCCTCCGCAGCAAAGATGGTATGGTCGGCTTGCGCTCTTACTTGGAAGTGGTCTCAGTCGGCGGAACAGAAATCCATGTTGGGGATGGACCTTAGCGCTTCCTCTCTATCCGGAAGTAGGGAATCCCGTGCTTGCATATCCCGTTTAGTGACCCTGTTTTCTGTCCTTTTGAATAGTTCATAGAAGAAGGCATGGAGTTAATACTCGCTTAGTGCAAATTGAGGTTAATACTCGCAATAGGCGGTCAACTATAAGTGTCAAAGCGTTAGATGTGCTTTCTGATACACTGGACTAAGGTGACTAACCCACAGGACCAGAGATGAGACAGAGACTGAGACAAGGATTTTGTCGAAGACACTGTGCCCGAATCAAGGAAAGCCCAATAAGAAAGGAAGAAAGAAAAGAGATATTGATTTTGAACAGCCTTTTCCCTTATTTAAGAGATAGGGAAACCTCAGGAATCGACTAGCTAATTCAATAGACGAGAGGAAGCCCGTTTTCTCTTTTTTTATCGAGATTGGGGATCTACAGATTCATTACTTGTCAAGCTCTCATGGGCTGAACAGGAGCTAAGGCGAAGGAATGTTCAAGACCTTTCTAGTGCCATGGGTGGACTGAGAGCCCTGCAACAGCAACAACAAGAACAAGATCAACTACGGCTTCTTTGGACCCCGCTTCGGGATCTTCATCGACTGGATAAATAGTTTCAACTGATGGGGCGGTTCTTAGTTTCATGTAGTTCCGTCAGGGTAATCCACTTAGTGAATCGGCTCTGACGCTCTGCGCAGCAACTTTCCTCGTATATTAAGGCATTGGGTAGACAACGGAGGCACAGGTTGGGACAGAGACTCTAACATCTAAGGCTGAGGCAGATGCAGTGAAAGCAGGAAAGGGATTTCGCCCCGTATCCCTTCCAGTTCTAGGGCTGTTTCGCGGGTTAAAGAGGAAAGGGGCCATCAGTAGCATGTCAAGTAGAAGGATAGCCAAGGCATATAAGCTGCAATGGTAATGTATATAGCTAAAGATAGAACCTATGTCGAAGCTGTCAAGCATAGGTGAGAGCTGCGCTAAGATGGCGATTCTGTGGATTAGGATATGCTATCGGTGAACCAAAAGTGAGCCAGCAAGTCGCAAAGCAAACAGAAAGGAAACGATATTAGAGCAACTAAGACGTTATAGGCCGTAGATGAGAACCAACCTATAGGCCGACGCCTGTGGCGGGGCAGGCCTCAGGTGCTCGAGTCCATCCCGCTTATGATGCTGGAATCATCTCTATTTCGTCTTTATATCCGTTGGAGTTCTCATTGCTCGGACTTCGTTCAGTCTCGTCCACCCATAGGTATCAAAGTGAATCCATTCTATGTCCTCGGTCTTCTTTTGCCCATGCTACATGTCCAAGGTCTTCTATCAATCGGTGCTTAGGCTCGCTTCTGGGCCTACTATCAGTCGATCCATGCTTACTCGACTCACTTCCTGTGGTGGAGCAGGCCCTTGGCTCGCCCTATTAGTCATATGGGCGGCGCTGCTACTATAGCGCTTGCTCGCTCAGGTCTTCGCCCTCCAGTAGTTTGATACGCCGGGAGTCTCTTCGCGCTATCGCTCGGTAGTCGTTTCATCAGCAGTAGGCTAGGAAAAAGGAGTGAGTGGAGTTAGTAGAGCGCTAGCTGCTTCATCTCGATCTGAGCTTCTTATCCTCTCTTATCTTCTTCCTCTAGCTCCTCTGCTACGCATCGGTCTATGCTATCGACTTCTGTCCTTGTCTGGTGCTGGTCGAGAACCCTACGTACGGGATTCTTTGCTTCTTCTCCGGCTGCTATCTCTTCAGTCAGCGAAGCTTCGATGAAGGATAGGACCCATAGCCTCCTGGTTAGGTCTATAGATGAGTAGAGCATCTGGACCAGAGACTAAGTGGTCGGAGTAGAACAAATCAGTAGGATGACAAGTACAAGTAGACCAAGGTTCTCGGCGTTGAAGGATAGCGAAGGTGTGCAAGCTGTGTGAAATAGTTTTTGATATTCTAGTCATGCTATCGGGGAACCTTCGCTTGCATAAGTGGTCCCTCGCCGTTAGGAGTAGGTTCTTGCAACCTAACAAGCGCAAGCTAAACCACTATTACAACTTTCAATGAGGCCATTCGGGATGACCTTGAAATAGAAGTCTCTGGCTCTTTCACCTGTGCTTTCTAAGTAAGAAAGGGCATTGAGCTAGTACACCTAAGAGCGGATAGGCGGTATGGGATGGTTGACTTTCGAGCACCATTAGTCTCACTCTCTTTTCCCTTTCCTTGCATCGGCTGGTAGGAAATTAGCTTCTTCGCCTCTCTTCGCGCTCTTTCTAATCTCTGCTCTCTTCGTCCTCGGCCGTTCACTGCGGCGACAATACGTTCTTGTACCCTTTTCTCAGAGGCCTCGTCTTACCCGCCTCGGTAAGCTTTTCTTCTCTCTCTTAAGTACATACCACACAGCAGTCTTCACATCTACTCGAGCACATCTAGCATTCATAGTCCCTCATTTTCAATAAATCAAGTAGGGCAAGTTCCACGGCACCTAAGGCGGGGCCCAACAGAGGTTGGTTCAAATACTTTAGAAAAGAGGATCTAACTGTTTAGAGCCAGAACACTAGCCCAATCATAACCAGCGGAATAGGCTGCAAGAAAATAGGTTCTTCTCTCTTTGAATAGTCTCATCCATGGCGAATGGTATCGTATATAAGAGAAGGGCCGCTTTTAGGAAGGATCTATCTATCTCACTATCAATTTCATAAGAGAAGAAAGTAGCGGATGAAAGGTATGCTTAAATGAAAGGCAATCCTAGAGCTTGAATTGAAACTAGCTTTGAAACAAGGGTAGGAAGGAGGGTCGAGAATAGGTTTTTTTTAAAAAAAGGTACATGACCAGACCTGGCCAGAATCTACTCTCCATACTTAACACATGGGATTTTTGGATTGCACCTTTTATATAAGAACTTCCGATCTCCCCTGACTAGCAATTTCACCGGTGAAGTTATAGCTCTCGAACAATGAGGGGCGAGGTTTACCGGGTCAACGGATCGAAGGCTGTATTTAACGTTCCCGCCTGAAAGCTAGCTGACCTAGCAGTAAAAGGCGAGAGAGCTTACCAGAAATGAAAGATGAAATAGCTGGTCCAGCGATGACATTTCTGAAGTGTGGCACCACATTGCTTTATAGTAAAGAAAGATAGGAAGTCGTCATCCTTGCCGCCTCTTGTAGGGTCTTCCATGTCTGGATGGTATGGCTTTAGACACCCCACATGGAAGACAGGGTGTATCTTTAGCTTGGGAAGAAGCTGAAGTTTTTAGGCAACCTACTTTCTGTATGATGGGTAATGTCCTTTTTGGAGGGTAATCCCCACCTGAAGTATACCTTAGTCTATAAGCTCCGTTTGGCAGTCTTTCTCTTATGATGAAGGGTCCATCCCAGTTTGAAGAGAACTTACCAAACTTGGGATCATTGGTTCTGGGCAAGTGTAGCTTCAAAACCAGTTAGCCAATGCTTCACTTCTTCTTGACTTTCTTATTGTATATTGTATGGCTGTATTATTCTACCCCTTTTTTGCCTTTATTACAGTTAAAGCGTGAAGCCTTGCTTCATCCAGCTACTCTAACTCCATTATTTGTTCTGCATATTCCTATTGAGTTAGTTGGTGTTGCTTTGCTCTTCTGATTGAAGGCGCTACTAATTCAGCAGGTAAAAGTACTTCATGGCCCAATGGTTGGGCATAAGGCGTTTTTCCTGTCTTGCTTTTGAAAGTTTTTCGATGCATAATTCCCTCGGGCTAAGTTCAGTTGTTTAAACTCGGGAAGATGAGCTTGCCGAGGTAGAGTGGAATACACGAGCACTTCAACATGCTTGCCTGAGACCATTCACCAGGTGATCCCTAGGTTACAGCAGGGCAGTCCTGATTGAACTAACTAGTTGCTTAGCCAAACTCGTAACATTTATCAATGAACTGTGTGTCAACGTTGTGCCTTCTTTTTGACTCTCTAACTATCTGAACTTGAAGGTTAAGTTAGTGTTCCGGGAAATAAAGGAATTATATACTACTACAAGGGGGCTCAGAGAAGAAAGTAAAAAAGTAAAGTACAATAGTACGTCCGGTTCGCCGGGTTCTACCGCTACAAGTCCCAATCTCTAGTAAGCCGAAATGAAAGCTATATGCTATATGCAAGTCTTATAGTATAGTCAGAGACTCAGATACAAACCCACACTTTCCGTTGGTCAACAACCACACCCAAAGTTTTGAGTTCTTAACTACTCCTACATTCTGTCTGGAGGGAATTTTTGTGTAAAAATAAGAAATCCAATCATGCAGCCGCATAATCCATTAGTGCCGGAGAATCAATTAGTACTCAATAATGCTCTTAACAACAAATGGAAACATTTCATAATACAGAACTTCTACCGGGGCAGGAGAATCCACTCTATATGACTGCATTCAATGTGACAAGAGAAGCCTTAACCACTACGGTCCAGCACCTTTGCGAACGAGGCTCTTCCCCCAACTTGGACCTACCAGCAAGTCATAACTGATTTGCTTGGAGATGATACGACCCTAAGAAATGTGGCTTCTATATTGAACAACATCACTCAGATGGGACTCGCGAGTGATGAGTTCCATCAAATCGCAAATCTATTTTTTTTAGCATAGCATAAAGGCTCGATTCATAGCCAGTATCTGATTCCTTTATCCTTCCTTTCTAAGAAAGAAGGGGCTGTTTCATATAGATCCGGACGATGGTCCAAAATAGGGGCATGTAGCCCTCGCTTTCTCGTGGATACGTTCCCGCATTGATGGATTGCTATGTATAACCGGAGTTGTTTCTACTTCAGCGAAAAGTGTTCAAAGCTACCACCTTCGTCAGTTATCTTGATGTCGAAAAGGAATGAGGACATGTCCAGAAATTTTCAAGAGCAAGGATGCGGGGAGTAATGGAGTATTGTCCTCTGCTCGACAGATGTGGACTCAATGCAGGCTTGCCTAGACTCCCACTGCCCCAACCTTTGGTATTTTCCTGCTTCCTTGCACAATTTTGGGATTGGGAGCGGTTCAGATCGGATTGCCAATCCAACCGTCAGCTAATGCTCCTAGGTTCAATGGGAGAAAAAACTAGTTAATGTTAAAATCTGCGGTGAAGATAGCACATGAATGAATTTTCATTCTTCCCTCCCTATATGGTCTATTTGCTATTCCCGCATTTCTCTTAATGAATCTATAGACCGGAGAATGTGTGGAGTGTGCAGATCACTCCTGATAGATTCACGCGTTGCTGAGTGTGGGTTTTCATGTCCGATGGGCTTTTTCTTTGTTTTTCGGTCGCCTGGGGTCCAGTTCGGTTCCTAGTTGTTCGACCCGGCGCCCGTTCTGGCCGAAATCCTTTCACTGCTCGCTATTATTACACACGGTTACGGATACTTGACTCCAAAAGGGGCGCTTAGTGGAGATCGGGGGCTCTCTTGTCTGCGTCGACGTTTTTACCGGTATGTACCTGGGTGTCCGGTCGCGTTACATGCCTTAGCTAGTATTATTTCGTATTATGGCTGGGATACGGGTTGATATTAGATTCAAGTCTCTGAACAATATGGGCTCATTCTTTTCCTCTATTGGACCCTCATCGGCATCTCTCCTTACGCTGAGTCATATAGCAGCTGGATTGTGAGAGCTGAAAACACGTTCAAGCTAATAAGCTTACTGGGTTCTTGGCATACTCTATGATAGTTATTTATTATCTCCTCGAGGTACCTTTCGAGCAGACTCAGATAAATGAAGAAAGCCCACGGAGCGTTAATATATATATATATTATATATATATAATATATAAAAATATATAAAAATGTTAAATAATAAAAAAAAAAAAAAAAAAAAAAAAAAAAAAAAATATAAAAAAAAAAAAAAATCAGCTACTTCTTCGCCGTCTTCGGTTGTTGCCCGCCGTAATTAGCTGACATTGCTAATGAGAATAGTGCGTAGAGATGAAAGCGTGTGCCAACGAACGAGCGCGACTTGCCCTTTCTATTACGAAGCGGCACGTACGCATGAAGGAATAAAGATTTCCTGCGCCCATGCTATTTGTTGTGGGGCATCCCATGATCTGTGCGTTCTGGTTAAAAACCGGTCATTTTCCTACTAGTCTTCCCTCTGTTTAGAGCGAGAAGCGGAACTACACAAAAAAAAAGTGTAATCATGGACTTTCTCGTCTCTGATGGTACCTATTCTCCTTGGGTGTACCTTTATCTATAGCCCTTTTAGTCGCCTTTCGAGCGGTAAAATAGCCGGCGAGATCAATTCCCTCAATCTCGAGGAAAAGGTAGATTGTTTGACTTTCTGCTATGCTAGAGGATGGTATCCTTTGTTTTGTGCAGTATGCTTTCGTGTAGTATGGTTTGTGATAGTTAATTTAGGCGTATTAAAGAAGCAGGTCAAGTACCGTCTTCAAGTACAAAAAGAAGCAGGTCAAGTACAGTCTTCAAGTACAAAAAGAAGAGAAGAGGCAGAACGACTCAGCAGAGGCTACGTGAGATATATATGGCAGGAGACCCCGAAGTAGATCTTCATCTTCTGGGAGAACCGTCAGGAAGATTTCAACTATGTTGTATTATACCCCAGGAGTCAGCCATCGCTCCCCGCTCCCACTACAGTCATACCTCCCGGAAGATCCGCCAATGCAAGGAGACCCAATGGTACAATTGAGTGCAGATCTGTCCGCTGTCACAATCAATGAGCCCGGAGCAAACCGGAATCTTCATGCCATTCGGAAGCTTCGGAGTCAGTCACCACAGCCAGAGACAGTTGAGGCATCTCCTGGCAAGCCTTCAAGCAATTGTTTGAACTGCATACCGTGGCCACTTAGCAAAGAATATCGACAGCTTTGAAAGAAGGCTCATGAAAGAAAGGAAGGAGAGGGTTGATAGGGGCCAGAGCATAGAGTTCGATCCTTCACAGCCCTCCCGGGACAGTTATATTTCAGTGACGAAAAGAGTCCGTCAGAGTGCAACATGCTCTCCCCCACGCAGCTCACCATAATACCAAATATGGCACCACCCCCATATGCAACCACAACAGTTGCCGTCTCTCAGACATATAGTCCTCTACAAAAAGTAGAGATCCTTGCAGCTGGTAACCATACCATCGGGGCTGCCACAAGAGCAGGGAATAGAAGTTGATCCAGCAAAAAGGCCATCATTGACATGCATGCAAAACTCAGAAAGAAGTTCAAGGCCTTGCTTTGCTATCTGTAAAGCCATTCTACGCAAGATTTCAATAAGACCTGTGAAGGTTTAGCATATGCCCGGGATTCGCCTACAACCGATCTTAGGAGAGCTTACACCTCCCGTAGGCTATATGATGCTATCGCTGAAATGTTTGATTATTAAGAAATAGTAAGCAATTAAAATAAAAAATATTCAGAATATACTAGATCTCCTCTTTCGAAGCTTATTCCGGTTAGAACTCGTTTATGATGCACCAACAGCAGCTGGCCAGCCTTAAGCGTATAAAGCTGAGAATCGAAGCCACTCAAGCGGGGAGTGTGAACCTATTTTGAGAGAGGGCCTAACGAGAAGGATTTCTGTCTTTCAGCGAATAACACATCTACATGACCCTCCGTCCCTTCCCTTGGTATACCGCCCTGTCCCTTTTAGATTTAGCTAACTAGAAGGCTATAGCCACCGATGGGATCCTCTGCATAGGACTGACTTGACCGAGAATAGTTGTAGCAAGCTAGATACAGCATTTCCATACGGCACAGAGCTAGCGCACTTAGTACGGTATAGGAACGTTAAGTACAAATCCAGATTATCACCACCGCCAGTTACGAGGGAAGGATACAGCTGAGTACAGCATCCCCGGCGAATGGATTGTATACGTTTCTCCTGCTATTGGTTCTTCAACCCGAGCTTTGCTCGCGGCTATAGGTGATCCGCTCCCAGCTTCTCTTTGACCATTTCTTGAATATCAGGTTGGCTATCCAACGGCTTCTCGTCGTGCACTTTCATTATGCTACAAATATTCGCTATAGATCCTATCTCTTTTATTCGCAATATCACATGTTAATTCATATTATGGGTGGTGGCCCCTTCCTCACAGAACGATAAATAGGCTTATATTTCCTTCACTGCGCATTGAGGCGACTGCTCTCTTGTTAAAAAGATTGGATCCGCTGGCGGTAGCATGTCGTTTACTAGGGAGTTGGTTGCTTAAGCGTACTTCAAAACTTGAACTAGTCGCGGCGATCTTCCAGATTCTTTTAGAAACGAACGACCAAGGATGTCACCTTTAGAGTAGTGCGCTGGAAGGCCTTGAATAGATGAAGAAATCAACCAACAAACAGGTTCATACGGAGTAGTGTAGTCCAAGGGGCACTCTGTTACTGTTAGTAGGGAGTAAACGCCTTGAATACCATACTAGAATTAGGGGGCGCGACCGCCCGCTGCAAGGCGCGGTTAAAGATACCAGTAAGAAGTCAGACTAACATAAGTAGGTGCGAACTCTCGCTCTACGTCCTCCCCTTCTCCTTCTCAGAAGCTCCCAGTTCTGCTACACTTTGTGCCAATCATTCCAAAGTAGACATTCCTTCCAATTCAATAGGAGACAGATGCTCCCCCGGTCGCGCCAGCTAGAGGTGGTCGTGGATTCGATTCCAGAGATCTTTAGAATCTAAATCAAGTCATTAGAAGGCTGGTCAAGAGGAATCTTCAGACGGCGGCGGCTACTTGCTTTATCAGTCCCACCTTGACGGCTGGAGTTTGCTTATGACCCTACCTAAACTAAAGATATTAAGTCCTTGGAATTCTCCGGTTTAGCCGCTTCGGATGATCATGATCGGTACGACGACCTTATTTTGTATGTTATAAGCTGGCCTTAGCTTGATAAATGGGTTGCTTGAGAGAAGACCGCCGGGACCCGTAGAGCGGTGAGTGCTAAGCCGTTGAGGCTACTAATTCCTCCTAAGATTGCAAGTCGGGAACTATCATATCAGTGCAAGCCAAATCTAGTTACAGGTGTAAGGATAGGGTGGGAAAACAGGGGCATCGCCCTCGCGCTACATGGTTCGACTTGAGCTGAAGCCCATGCCAGCCATAGCTTGAACCGATTCTTCGTAGCCCAAACAGGAAGAGGTCAGAAGTAAGAAACAAGCATCTCTACAAGAAAATGATTGCGCCTTTCTTTAGCCTTTCCCAACTGCTTATCCGATACACAAGAAGAAGGAACATCTATCCCAGTAGCAACCTCATCCTTTTGAAAGCCAGGAACTAATTGATCTATCGATCGGCATCTACCAAGGGGTCTTGACCAACATGTACCAGATTCGCTTCACTCCGCGCAATCCCCTAAAGTCATTCCATTCAGTAGGCTCATCGAATCTCTTTAATGCTGTCTCCTATTCTCGAAACCGGGAGAGTGATGAAGTTACGGTCGATCGATCGGATAAGTAGGTACTGGTATACAACTATGCGCATTGCCCTCCCGGCCCAGAAAGATATTATATACAGCGTACTTGTGGTCGCCACTCCCAGAGAGAGAAGAAGAAGCGGCATTAATACAAGCAGAAGTAGGCTCTGCAAAGAAAGTCTCTGTTGGGCTCGCGGACGAAGTTCGTTTAGCCAATATGCTAGTTGCAAGCCGAGGGGCTATGATTACTTTCAGTTCCTCCGCTCTATGTTCCCCAAGCAAGGTAATAAATAATAGTAACCATTGGCAGTGGCCCAGGGTGTCCTCGAGATTGAAATTGATCTAATGTTGCTGTTTTTCGTGGGATCAGATAGAACCTGTCATTAGGCAAGGCAGCACCGGTCGTCTCAGTCGAAAGAGAAGATTGTAGTGGCGGCTGGATCTTTTCGAGAACAAACACGCTTCTCTTCCTAGAAAGAAGCTATGGCCTCGCTCTCACCCCCAACCCCTGACCCAGACTACTATGAATGACCAAACGAATGAGAGTCCAAGGGTGGATCCACCTAGTCTCGAACTATTCCCCTTACACAGCGGATACTACCGCCTTGGTTGGCAGGGTTAGAGAAGAAGCACGCCGTTATAGGGCTGTTGACAGGAGAGCTTATGCATTTCCTTAAATAGGTGCTACCTCTTTTTAAGATTATTCTGCCGATGGCTCCTATCGAACCAACCACGTTGGAGTAACCGAAGTGCCTTTCTCAAGGGAGATCCTTTCAACAGCTGACCGAACTGCTTTCGCCGAGTAAGACTCATTCGAGGAGATGAAGGTAGAACCAAAAGCTGAGAATAGCAAAGCCAAGCTCTAAGCTATGAATCTACTAAAATATAGTATGGTATAAGACAAGCTTGACTCCTCAAAGCCAGGAAGACCCACATCGTAGTAAACGGTTCATCGATCCACTGGAATATTCAACTTGCCCCTTTCTTTCGTCGGCTGGAACGGGAGAGGTTGCTTCAACCACGCATGTTAGTTCGACTCGTTAGAGTGGTGGAGCGATCTCATGATGTGGCATGAATTCTTACCTATTCAGGGGCTTCAGCAAAAGTAGGTCCAATTCAGGGGGTGAAGTCAAGAAAAGGAAGTATGGCTCTATAACCAAAGAGGGATCTGGTTCAACAGGCTATGAAGAAGGGCGCTAACCCCTATCACGCCCCAGACTTGACGGTAAACCATAAACTACAAGCAGCGTTCACTGATCATATACGCACTTGATGTCGAGTGCTCTTTGGGCTCTCAGTCCCGCTATTGAACTTGGGATGAAATGGTTCAAGTTTAGTTTTGGGGAAGCGCCTCTCCTGCTAAGCTAAGGTGTCTGGTAGGACAAACCCTCTACCTTAGATGTTAGATCTCCCCTTCATGCATGTGTTAAGCATTGAAGAGAGTTCGCTTAGTCATCAGCTCTATCATGAAAATAAGACTCTAAATACGGGGTTTTGCCACTCAAAAAGAGATGTTTTGCTGACATTCCAAAAAAGCATACTTTACGATAATAGCTAAAAAACTGCCAAAAAAAAGCTTTTCATTGAAAAATCCCGGGAAAACGCAACGCAATTGGAATCAGGAGCTTCCGATCCCATCTATTTGAAAAACGGAAATGGACTTGCCTTGATAGATAAAGTCGGAGTACAATCAATCCCGGGAAACAGGAACTTTTTATCAGTCTTCAAGCCTTCTTCAGTAGCAAACAGAGGTGAAACGAGTGCTGCTAAGGGCAGCTAAAGCGGTGACTTAACTCCTATCTCCGGCTAGTAGAACTGATCTCTTTCTGGTAAGAAGTACCAACTCTTATCCCGGAAGCAAGGCTTTCAATTCGCTGGGAATCACCTTCCCACCGGTGGTACACGACTAAGCAAGGAAGAAAGAACGACAGCTGAACCTCAACTCCCCGTCTTTTTTTCCTCTCTTGTTCGAAAGGTCAGAGGAGCACGATTCAAAAGGGCAGTGCCGCGAAGGTGCGATTGAGCTCGACTTGTTTTGACTGGTCCAAGTAAGCAAGTGGTGAATGCTATCTCAATGGTACATTGGAAGACCACTGAAGGAAGTACGGGTTAGGGCCCTTAAGTGGAGAACTACTTTTGGGTGGGATGCTTGAGTGAGGACGAAGTGCTTGTTCGCTCTGTTCGGGAAGGACCCTTCCTTTTTTGCTTTACACACCTGCCATTAAATCTTTCCTATTTTTCTTATCCTTCTTTCCCCATACAAAGATGCACTTCCTCCTATCTATTTCCTGGTTTATGGCTTCCGGAATACACGTTCTTTGCATGGTGTATACAGGTATAGCAGAGGTTACAGACTGAACCTGCAATGTTCTTCCAGCCATAGACAACTGCTCTGCCTTCCATCCAGCCCTTGCACTTTTCTCGAGTATGTGGTAGTAAGTCGTTTTAGAGACCCTCTTGTGTATGAGGGGTACTCCCAGGTACTTGCCTACGTCTGCAGTGAGAGGAGAGGGGCTTCGAAGCCTTACTTAATGAAAGCTAGAAATATCGCTAGCCATATCGATCAGAAAGGAGAAGGCAAGGCTACGAGCGAATAGACGCATTTAATCACTTGTTTGAGGCACTCGGAAGAAGCTTGAAAAGAAGCCCTTGCTTGTTTCCTTCACTCGCATCTCCCATAACAAAAACATAGACAGAGTAACTAGTCTTACCGGCCGGAGAGGAAGGGCTTTTTTTACTGACTTTAGCAACAAGGCGTTCAGCAACCATCGCTACCGCTTGTTAATCGTTCGGACCTATCCGGTCGGGGTAGCCCCTCACTGACTTCCTGCTCTTTGTTCTTTCTTTAGCCAATACCAATAAGCCCCCCTTCGCTTTTTGTGCTCTCAGGGGGAGCAACGCTTTCGGTTTACCTTGCCTTCCGTTTCGTCCGGACCTCTCTTTGGAGAGCCCTCTCTCACCTGTCAATACCATAACAAAAGCCTATGTCTAATAACAAGTCCAGTCTCGTCTCAAGAGGTCCTCCACTTTGGTTGGCTAGTCGATCTTCCTCTCTCCGAATTTACTTTTGATCACCCTCGTTGTACTTACTATGGTTTCGCTCAGTCACAGGTAAATAATTCCAATTTTAAATAAAAAATGACTAATGGCGATGCGAAAGACCGCCAGAGATAGATGTCCCGATACAACTATATGATTCGCATTCATCTTCATCAACATCAAGTCAACCGGTGGAGAGACTAGCAAGGCATTCTCCGTCAACTGACTAGAGCTGGGACGCTGCGGCTGAGAAAGAAAATAGTGGCCCTCTCATTCCGTTACGGCTAGCGAGCCAACGGTAGCTAGTGAAGTACCGCACGTTTATAGGGCTAATATAGGTATCTAATGGGTAATGGTCTAGGAGGTACTATCCGTCATATACCCTTTTCATACGCTTGTCAGGGCTTGTGCTTTCTGCTTCTTTACTTAAAAGGGTAGAGACTTCAGCATCATGCTGAACCAAGGACGCACCGTCTTTTCACTCCTTAATAGTACCTCAACGGCGCCTACCGTAAGCAAGAGTCAGCTAGCTATTAGCTCCTTACGTGAAAGCGACTATCCTACTTGCTATCTGCTACTGGAAAACTGCTAGCAGCTACCGAACTGAGCTTACCGGCCTACGATTGCAGTTCCAACTGCATTTCAGTAGCACTCTCGCCCACAATAAGCTCAATCCGAACTTAGCCCTACAACTCGTGTTAAACCTTAGGCTTGTTGGATTAGCCAAAAATCTTCGACTAGAGCACATAAATAAGGGCAATGTTGCAACGTTAATGAACCGTTAGCTCTCTCAGCCTTCACAGGGCTTCTTTCTGGATTGAATAAATAGAATAATCCTTTGACACTTGGTCAAACAAAGGATGATACAGATGGGGCATCGTCCCGGGATACGCAAGCTCAACATCCTATATCAATGTGTGTCGATTTCCCGCTAACGAAAAGTGGCTTAGATCGAAAGTTTGGAGTATCCAATGATTAGCTTAGCCCGGTAAGCCCACATATGAAGTAGGAGAATCATAGTACCAAAATGAGAGGTAGCTAACCAAGGTTCATCTGGTGCCAAGGGCAATAGGAATGGGATAGGGTCGGAGCACTCAATCGATTGGTTTGGGAGCCTAAGCGAGGATCTACACGTGAGTAGACTGAGGCCGAAGAGCAAGCACAAGAACCACTACGATACAGGCAGGGATAAGAGGAGAGGTGGGAAAGGTTTATCGCATCTGTCCCACTACCATTGGACGGACCGAGACCTAGACGGCAACCGCAGAAGATCAAGGGACGCCCAGAGCATGATTAAGCAAGGGCACGGAACAGAACAAGCCGGGGGATAACTTACGACTCACAAGAAGGAAGCGGAGGAACCAAGGCGACCAGCACACTACAAATGGTCTTCGGTGTACATAGATGCATCGGGTACTGGTATGGATGGCAGAGTAGAGGGAGAGGAAAGAGGGAGCTAGCTTAAAAGCAGCATTCCCTTAAGATTAGCTATTCATCCGTTCCCTCACCTGAGATAACCGACCGGCCGGAAGAAGCGATCTCTCTCACAAACCAATGCCATCCTAAGTAGTCCTAACTAGGACAGTACAATGAGAAAGGTACCTTCTCCTCCTACGGGACATGAGATCTCGTTACTGGAGGACCGCTCTAGTTGTTGAATGGTACACAGACGCTACGCTTCGTAATATACAGCTAAAGAAAGTCAAAAGCATCTCCATCTTCATATAAAGAATCATCTATCTGTTAGGAGAGACTTTGTAGTACTTTTAATTCCACCAGGGAAGAGAGCTAAATGAGAAGGAAGAATGCTTGATTTAGCCTTATTCGTAAGGAATCTCGAACTGAGTCTGATCTTTTTGCCTTATAAACTGTTTGACCTTGCCGGAGGGATCTCGTTCTCGACTCAATCCGTCCTGGGGGATCTGTTCTCCTATCTTTGAGACTTCCTTACAAGGTGAGAAGCCGCCACCGAACAAGGTGCAAACAACGTCATTTTCAATGCAAAAGCAAGAGAGAAAGGGTTGTTTACCCAGAATCCATAGAAGAGGAACGGGCATAGGTTATAGTTGTTCCTTTTCCAAAGTCTGAAGCTAAGTGAGGGGCCGGGCAAATAAAATAAGTAAGAAGGAATAGGGATCCGGAGCTGTTTCATCCGCTAGATCGTCCGCTGAATCAACTGTTTCATCATAATCCCCATCCTCCCCGAATCCCCGTCCGCATAGGCAGACGCCTAACCAACAGATCCCTTTCTCTCGAACCAATAGCTCTGGTTTCTCCCGAAACAACAGAGCTTCTTTCCCGAGCACCTTAATCCGCCGAAGTAGAAGTCTCAGCTGAACCTTCCAGTTTTTCCCGAACCAACGGATTCTGTTTATCCCTCATCTGAAGATACAGACGAAGCATCCAAAGAAGCAGAGTGATTTGGAACAATAGGCTAAGCCGGGTGAAGATAAAGATAAGAAGAATCAACCGAAAGAGGCGCATAATAAATAAACAGACGCATCCGCTTCAACTGTAGAATCGGCAGAAGAAGAAACATCCGAATCAACTGATTCTAGGTCAGAGGGTTTGTCTAGAACAGATTTCACAGATTTTGGGCGGGTAAGGAAGATAATAAAAATTATCCGAAGCGGATAAAGCCGAATCCGAAGAAAGCGTTTCCGGGGCTGTTCTTTCTTGCTTGTTCAGAGGATGATGAAGAATGAAAGCAACGAATGAATGACTTTCGTTTCGAGTAATTCATTTCATGTGAAATGCAGCTCGCAATAAAGCATTGAAAGTATAGCGCACAGAGAGAGCAGAGCAGCAAGGGCTGAGAAGAGGGACAGTGGGAGGGCTTGCTTGGAATACGCGCCAGGAGCGGAGCGGCGCTGTGGTTCGCGCGTTGAGGAAGGGCGTGTGGGCTCGGGTTGGAAAGTCGTCAAGCCCTAAAGGAGTCCAGGCAGAAGGAAGTTCTCGCGCTCTTTTCACTCCCAGGCAAGCATTAAGAGGTTCGCCCCTTCAATAGTGCGATCAAGTGCGAGATTGGATTGAGAGAAAGCAGATGACCATTGTTTTTTCTAGATTTATTTGACTTATCACTTCCGGCAGTAGAAAGCCAATTCCTACTTTGTTTAGCACAGGCCTCAACAAGCTCAATTAAGACCACCCTCATTCAGAATTGTTTCCCGGAGTGGGGCGGTGTACTGCTGTTGCTGTACGGTCTTCGTCCACCCGTTCACTCGACTACCACGCTTAGTCTGTCTGCAGGGATGAAAATGGCGAAATGCTTCTGGCATTTGCGTTGACTAGCCAACCAGGCGGTTATTCTGGAGTTCTCGATCGGAGAATCCGCTGCTCACTCGAAAGCACAAATGAAATGACCACCCATGAAAAGAACACATTCAGGCATTCGACTCTTAGGGAAGGTATGGGACATCTGCCCTAGCGGGCAGGACTCCCGACCTGGAGGGAGGGGAGTTGTTGTTATTGAAAGAAGAAAAGACATAACCAAACAACACAACTAGATAAAGACTCATGAATAACCCGAAGGAAGAGCGAAGGCACCATCGGGTGATGGGGACGAGCGAATGAAGACCAATACCATGACTGGTGCATGAAGGTTTTACGTCTTATTCCTATGGATGGGACGTTCAACCGCCCCGTTGAAGCGGCTGGCTAAGCTGTCAGTTTTATAGGAAATTCCATTCAATAAGCTCTTATTTCTTTTCTCTCGACCGTCCCGGCGCCGGTCAAAACACAAGCAAGGTAGAAAATCAAAGTACGGGCGGTGAACACATTCGTAATATGAGTATGGGTCTAGTAGGTGTACAAGGAAGGACGCGAGGTAGTTCTATCGTTCAGCGTCGACAAGGTGGATCTTTCTTATCGAATGATATGGTATACAGTCAAAGCGGAAGTCTCCGCATCAACAGAATAAAAGGAAGAAGATCAAGCTTATCCGTTGCTTGTTGCACAGCCTTTTTCTTGCTTCTCGAGCTGGATCAGCAGCTGAATCGACTAAATCAAATCTATATGGATCAATCGCTTAATCATCAAGTGAATCAACCGGGACTGCTACTCGGACTCGGACTTCCGGCTCTCGATTAACTCAATCTGGAACATCTGAATCTACCACTGCCCTGAATTGAGAAAAGAAATGTGCGCTCCAGCGTCTTAGTCAACAGAAGGGACTGCAGCAGAGTCAATTGCTCAATCGAGTGAGGAAGAAATTGCTGAGATAACTTCTCACCTTTAATCATGTGATTCAGACGCACATCGTTTTGTCGTTGTGGGCACTCATAAGCTCGGTGTCCTTGTTCGCGACACCTAAAACAAACATTCCCTTGTGCTTCCCTTTACAGAAGGACGAGGCTTCTTATAGCTCTTGCTCAACTCCTTTCGTAGCTTCGTAGGCGGCCAAATGGACTCATTCAAGCAGTCACCGGATAGAGTTCAATAGTAAGATGTATCGAACTCAGGTCCCTCTGTGAACATAGGAATGGGATGGATGACTCACTCTCTCTTGAATGAGATGTCAAACTGATCCTCAGAGCCCCTCTCTATCGGATGACTGATCAACACCAGGTACTGACGAGCTAGCCCCTGACGAAAGCACAGACCTATCTCCGGCTGAATCTCCTGATCACCGAAAGACTGACGAGGGCTTCTCTTACCTCATTCACCCCTTTCTGTAGGTCAGGATCAGGATGGGTGGCTGGAAGCTGACTTGTTCCGTTCGTACCTATCTCTCACTGACTGCATCAACATCTACGGAGAACGATCTGAGTTTATGAAAGCCGTGTTTTTGCCCTCAATAGCTCATAAGAGCTCGTTCAAAAGTGGAAGCGTTTATGAAACCCCGTATTTCTCGCTTAAAAAGAGTTATTTAAGCAATCCACATAGGCAGGGGAGGATAGAGACAGAACCTACTCTTTCGATCGATGACCTCCGGAATAACAAAACCAGACTTTAAACGGGATCCAGCAGAAAGGCGCGAAAGCCTTCGCCTATAGCTTCTACTTCTACTTAGCAGCCCAAATAAAGTACTCCTTTAACACACAAGTACGCTCACGCTAGTACAAAAGTAAGTAAACAACCTCTCTTGGCGGATGTCAGTTCGGTAAGGGAAGAGCTACTAAGAGCATATGCCACGAATTCTGTCTAAGAGAAATCGATTCCAACTTCCTTAAGCCATATCCTTACTACCAATATCACCGGATTCTCTAATAGCAAAGCCCGGCTCTCTTCGACTAGCCCTTTTCCAAGAGCTAAATCTGGGGCACTCGGCCTTCCTAAATTCTTTCATTTTCCTCGAACCCCGCTAATCCGTAACTTACTTCGCTGCCTTTCCAGCTTAACCGCATCGGATTCTATATGATATGCATTTGATTCCCGAACTGCGGATTCTCTTGCAGCGGCCTCTATCTACGTCAATTTCTTATTAAAAAGGCTAGGCCCTAGTTTTATACATTTTTGCATCTCAAATGCAACCAACTTTCACTGCTCTTCGCATGCCCTTTCCGCTTGTCCCCTTTTGCCCTGGGGATCACTACTCCCATAAGACAGCTATGATCGGGCAATAGCGTAGATAGAGTAGAGCTCGCGCTTCTTTAATTCGATAGTCGGAACTGTCTGTCCGTATTAGTTTAGGTCTAACTCAATCAATTGTGTAAGTGAAGGTGGATCAAGCTTATACTCTTTCTTATCTTGTCTTGGGCCAGACGAAGAGCAGAATGAGAACTTCGATTTTGCTCAACTTATATATATACGAAATTAGATTACGCAATGAAAGGAAGAGTCAAAGCAGATCTTTCGAGACTTTCTTTAAAGAAGATAGGCAGATACGTAAAAGACAGATCATCAAAGAATAAATAGAGTCGACCTCCCGTAACGGGCTACTCGACAATGCGACACCGGGAATATGGAACTTACCCTGGACTTCTTTGACCCGGGTAAGCACGCCATCCATAAGCGATCGGTGCCAATGTCCGCCTTTGTGTTGCTGCAAAAAGTGGAGGGGCGGCTCTTTCGAGTCCCAACCTCACGCCACTAGGATCCGGTTTCCTATGCCGAAAGCTTTTTGGGGGAAACCCCCAGTCCCCTCGAAGTACGCCAAATGAGCCTGTCCCCTGCGTTTGGTGGCGCAGGTCTCTGGTTGGGGTGGGTTCTCAAGCGGCGTATTTTCCCTGCCGCGCTCTACTCGGAATGGATACCGGACAAGAGCTAGCTGGCTGAAACGGGGCAGTTCGGGCTCAAGGATTCCTAATCTCGTTTGCAGTGATCTCGAACATCACCTACGAAAACCAGAGGGACGTCCGGACGTATCATGTGATACCCGAGATCCAGACCTTTAATAGTTTTCTGAAACACCGGATCCAGACCAGACATGCTCCACCCGACCCGGTGGAGCTACCAGGGATATGAAAGCCCTACTCGACGAGACCTGGGATAACATAATCCTCCGAGCTCAGTAGCTGGTTCTGCGGATTCCTCAAGACCTCCTCGATCGAGACCCATAGGCCTACTCGAGACCAACCTTTAATAGTTTTCTGAAACCCCGGATCTACCCCTGGGGTTGGTTCCCACCCCCCGCCAAGAAGGAGCGGTATGCAACCCGACCCGACGTCCAGACCTGGCATACTCCTCAAGACCAGGGATATGAAACCCCGGATCCAAGAAAGATCCAAGACCGCTAAACTAAAGGGGAATCGGAACTAAAAAAAAGGTGGGTGGATGTTGCTGTAAACTCATAACTCCTGAGCTATGAGTCGCTCAGGAACTCAAGCCAGGCAGGACGGAGCTAGCTCATTCGGGAGTGACGGCTGGCTCGACCTAATCCATAAGCAGGATCTACAGCTCAATCATGGGCTGGCTGGCGAGCCCTATAAGAAAGAAGTAGGAGAGGAAGGGGCAGGCGAGCTCTAATCAATAGGTTCTAAAGTCGACTTCGTCCTGGTCCAGTTGCCAGATAAGTGGTTGGTGTAGGAAAGGATCGGAGGAATGCGATAGCAGGCGAGACCAACAACGGGAGAAGAAGTGATAGCAGGTGAGACTGGATAGGATCGGGAGAGGGTATGATCAAGAGCGAGCTATAAGAAATAAGCCATCCGAGGAGGCGAAAGCTGGCTCTACTGGATAGGAAAGGAAGCTCAAGACAGAGACAGGATAGGAAAAGGTTGATGTTGCTAAAGCAGTACCCGGAGCCCTACAACTTGAAAGAACTTGGCTCCCGGTAGCGAGCACGAAATAGGCGACCCAACATCGTGAAAAAATTAATAAGCAGCATCATAAGCAGGATCGGAAGTGAAAGCTTATTTCTTAGAGCTAGAGCTACTTGATGTCGTCTTTTCCCGGGATGAGACCAAGGACCTTAAATCCGATTCCTGAGATTCATGAGTGAGAAGACAAAGCGATTGATCCAGTTAAGACAGACCTCTAAAGTACGGGGCAGGACCGGACGTAGGACATATTTTTTACAGGAATCGCTAGACAGAACTCAAGGAATTAGGGCATAAAAGCGCCTGTAATCGATGGCAGATCGGGCTAACGGAAGGGGAGGAAAGAGACAGGTGTGGTTTCCTTCTCGGACTACGGTAAGCGAGTCAACTCAGTAAGACTCGCCTTCAGTCTTGATGGCTGCAAGCGAAATGACAGCTGGCTATGTGACTAGAAAAGAAAGTCAGAGAGGCACGGGAAAAGCTTTAAAAGAGCATTCTTCTCCCTCGCTTCCTCGAGAGTTGGATCTTCTGTCCCCCTATTTATATCAGCAAGTTCCCCGGTACGACCTCCGAAATCGATGATTCTTGGTCATTCCTATCATTAGATTCACACAAGTGATAGATGATTATCAACGTGATGCGGAATTCCATTCCCTGATGTAGTTTATGCCCCCCACTAACTACCGCTTTCCGTTCTTGGCTGACAGCGGAGGAGAGAGGGAGGACAACCTTCCTGTTGTGTTGGAGCCTTCTCCGCCCTTACGGATTCATACCGCTAAGGAAAAGCTCAGGATTGAGTTTGAGCCTTTCTCCCTACTCTTTATTAACCGGAATTGCTCAACGCAATAGATAAAATGACTAGAGGGACTAGAGGGAATAGACTAATACTTGCCCTAAACGAGAACCGAGACTAGGCTTTGGATAAAAAAGAAGCGAAGCGAGCAGCAGGAGAAGTGCATCGCTTGAATTGAATCACCATTTAGTGGGCGTACGTTGGCCCTTCGCAGCACTGGTTGATGTAGTTGAATCAATCAAGTGATTTTATTCGTTCGACGAGCAAGCATTAGTAGGACGGACGAAGCCCCAGTTGATTGATACCTAGGGTAAGAACCCGCTTTTCTCTTTCTTTATTGACTCCTTTCCCTTTCGGAGGGTATTAGAGGTTCGGAAGGCGAACTATGCTGTCAGGGCACATCCCTGGGACTCGATCGAACTTCGGGTTAGGTGTCTAGCCAACCGATGACAGAGGTCCTTTTCCAGCAACTCTATATTTGAAAGCCCCTACTCCCATAAAGAATGCGCAGGATCGGACTGAGCTCGGCTCAACTGGTGGGTCAGCTTCAACAGGGAGCGCACAGCCATACACGAATCACTTTCAATACAAGAAGCCGAGAACCCAATCGTGTCACTAGAGCCAGGATAGGCAGGGCGCCTTCATCAGCTACGGGCACCAACTTACTCACACACATAGGGCACAGTATCAACGGCTCCCAAGAGGGGCCAGAGCAAAATGAGCTCTATGAAGCCGTTTCGCCTTTTCTCTCCAAAGATGGGGCTACCTCACAACCTCATCCCGATCCCTTTACTTTATTTACTTTATTCTGATACTGATAAAGAAACCTCAAAAAGAATTGAAGTCGGATTCGCTAGCCTTTGGGCTTAGTTAAGACTTCTTCCCTCTTTCTTGGCTTACTAGCCAAGTCCAATAGCAACGGAGTCTTGCTAACATAAAGCTGAGAGCAAGCATTTCTTCCACTTGATCAGGGCTATTTGAACTAGTTCTTGAAGTGAAATCTGATCTCTTAATTGGGTTTTCCCCCCAAAGATCTTTCTTTTCTCTTCCTAGTGCCAAGCAAAAGGCCAAGAGCAGCTTCTTCTGTAACAGCAAAAACAAAGGCCGGCTATTCTTTTTGTTCAATGAGAAAGCATTCGTTCATAGTCGCTAAGAGGAATCCGAGCTTATTCTTATTCAATGCTAGCTCTGACCTAGCCCCCCCGAAAGGCTTAGAATCAATGCTATTGTCTTTTTTATCATTCGAGTGCGGGGACAAATCCCTTAATTCTTTGATCTCGACCGACTAAATCAATCAATAGCAGAAGTGTTTTTCTTTTCGATTGAGCTTCGACATGGTTCTCTCAAGCGCCCTTGGCCTTTGATGAAGATGAACTGATATACTGGCATTCTCTTCCAACTCCGTATCCTAACTCACGGCAAACTCTCTCTAGATGGCAAAGTTCAAAGTTGAATTGATCTGCACATCCCTCTATTCCAATAGAAAACGTTAGCCTTCATCCATGAGATCGGGGTATCACTACCAGTAGGGGCCCGCTTCCCTAATACACTTTGAAACCTCGCCTTCCCTTTCGATGTCCGATCCCGGATACCATGACTTGCCTTCAAACGGGCTTCACCTTCAAAGGAGAGTAACCGATCTGCGGACAGCAAGGCCAATGAAGATAAAATTCCCGGGGTCTGACTCCTGTCTTGTCCTTGAGTCCTCTCTATGCCTCTCATGTCCTTCTTTCCTTCGCTTGGGACTCACTAGCACACTCCTTGC